GATAAAGTGGCTGAATATAGGCGATAGATTGTAAATTTATTTATAAGCATTAGCTTGTTTATCAAGGTCTTAAAGTATAATAATATGTCGGATTGCAAATCTGAAGATGTGCAAAGCACTAGGGCTTAAAAATAGGATTTAAAAGATTTTACTTTTTTTAAGGACTTTGAAGGCACTTAGTTTTAATAACTTAAAATCCTAAGGAATAATAAAAGTTAATGGAAATATTAATCCAATTAAATTAAAAAAAATAAAAAAGTAATAAATTAAGGAGTTATTATTATATTTTATTTTATTATAAAATGAGATAGAGGGACTAGATAATAAGAAAAAGGGAATAATAATTCGTAAGTAAAAAAATAAAGTAATAAGAGCTGATGTTAGAAGGAAAAATAAAGTAGGGATTATATTAGAGCTAATTATAACTTGAATTAAAATTCACTTAGGGATAAATCCAGTGAAGGGAGGGAGTCCTCCTATTGATAGAAGAGCTATTGGTACAACTAAAGGAGTTAAAGAGGTTAAAGGGGAAAGAGTTGATATGGAAGAAAAATTATACACTTGGAGGTAATTAAATAATAAAATAACTGAGAGAGAAACAGCAGAATAAAAAATAAAGTATATTAGTCATATTGTTTCTCTAATTGTTAAAGCTATAAATATTCAGGATATGTGGTTAATAGATGAGAATGCTATAATTTTTCGTAAATTTATATTGTTTAACCCTCCTAGTGCTCCAATTAAAGCAGAAAAAATTGCTGATAAAATTAAAGTTTTAGAAATTAAATCATTGTTTATTAAGTAAGAAATAAGGAGCATAGGGGCAATTTTTTGCAGGATTATTAAAATGATAACTTGTGGTCAAATAAGCCCTATTATTACTTGAGGAAACCAAAAATGAAAAGGGGCTGCCCCTAATTTTAAAAGTAATGACATTAAAATGATAAAAGATGAAGCATAAGGGTAAGTAAAAGTTAAAGAAGTAGATATAATAATTAAAGATGAGGCTAAAGCTTGGATTAAAAAATATTTTAATGCAGCTTCTGATGAATAAGAGTTTATTTTAATAGCAATAAGAGGAATAAAGGATAATAAATTGAGTTCTAATCCAATTCAAGCTCCAAAGAAAGAAGAAGAAGAAATAGATAGAATTAATCTTAATACTAATAATATAAAAAAAAGAATATAGGATATTGGAATAGGCATTAAAAAGAGAGAGGTTTATTCTCATTTACGGGGTATGAGCCCATTAGCTTTATTAGCTTATCTTTTGAGGGGTTGGTTATTAGTGGAAAGTAAAGCACACAAAGTTTTGATCTTTGAGGAAGCGGTTTAATTCTGCTGGAAATAATATATGTAATAGGAATTACACGATCAGCTCTATCAAAGCTTTCCTTTTAAATCAGGCACTATATTGTAATATTAAAAATTTAAAATAAGAAACTTTAAATAATATTTGATATAAGTATTTATTTAAGAAAGATAAAACTGGATTATATATTTATAGTTTATTTATTAAAAAAAATTGGGAGACCTGTATTTAAATTATAACAATGGAAATCTAAGGCTTAATTAAATCTTTATTTTAGTTGTGAGCTTAAAGATTAACTTTTTTTTAAGAGTGAGAAGTAAAGAGGCGGGGTTTCAAATAGTTAGTAGGTAAGAGAGAAGAAATTAGAGTTAGAGGAAAGAAGTAGAATATAGTATATATATATATATATATATATATATATATATATATATATATATATATATATATATATATATATATATATATATATATATATATATATATATATATATATATATATATGTTATAAACATTTAGTAGTATATAATTATTTGTTTCTCATAATTTAACTAGAACTGATATAACACCTGTAATAGAATCATAATTCTAGGCTCTTTAAATCTGAAGTAATTCCAGCGGTCCTTTTGCTTTTCTCCGTTAGAGAGAAGGTGGAGCAAAAGAGAGCTTGTGAATTACTTCAAACTGATTAGATCCGTTCCTCTGACATCTAGCTTAATGTAAGGGGCTTGGTTAATAAGTCGATGGGCATTAATGAGAGTAACGGAGAATATATAAGGACCTAACTTAGATACTCCTAGAATTTAGATATGTGGACTCTTTTTCTAATATTTTGGATGTAAGGCAGGAGTAGTATATACTCATCTAGTGGACTATAACGTACATTAAATGGTATCCTATGTATACATTTAGGGGTATTTAAGTGTTATTATAATAAGATTCTTAAATTATAACAATGGAAATCTAAGGCTTAATTAAATCTTTATTTTAGTTGTGAGCTTAAAGTTTTATTCTTTCTTGAGCTTTTATGAGGCTATAAAATTTGTATGAATATTAAAATAAGTAAAAAAATAAATCTTATATAGGGTTTAATAAAAATAAAAATTATAATTTATAATAAATAAAATCTCAGCATAAATTATTAGACAATATATGTAAGTATGATCTGGTAATAGTTAGAAGTCCGATTAAATATTGTGCCAGCAGTCGCGGTTAAACTTTAGGATTGAGTAAAAATTATTGGTTTACTAGTTAAGGGAGGATTATTATAAATTTAAAAAAATAAAAAGTGAAATTAGATTATTTTTTATAAAATAAATTAATTTAAACTGAAGCTAGAAAATTTCTAGGCTTAAACTAGGATTAGATACCCTATTATACTGGAGTTTAATAGTATAACTTGAACATTAATAGTTATAATCTAAAAATTTGAAGAATTTGGCGGTGGTTTAGTCTTGTCAGAGGAACCTGTTTTATAATCGATACACCACGAGAATCTTACTTATTTTTGTTATAACAGTTTGTATACCATCATTATCAGATAATTTTTAAAGAAATATTATTGATATTTAAATTATAATTGAAATTAGATCAAGGTGCAGCCAATAAATAAGTTCAAATGGGTTACAATAATTTTAAATTATATAGAATAATTTTTTAAATATAATTAAGAAAGCGGATTTGATTGTAATAAAAGCTTAATATGCTTGAAAGATAAAAGCTCTAAACCATGTACATATCGCCCGTCGCTTTCATTCAGAGATGAAATAAGTCGTAACATAGTAGGCTCACTGGAAAGTAAGTCTGGATTAATCAAAATAAAGCTAAATTAGTATAGCATTTCATTTACGTTGAGGAGAATTATCGTGCAAATCGGTTTATTTTGATAGTTAAATAAATTGGTTAAATTGCTAAGTTTATATATAAAAAAATCAATTATTAAAGAAAATTAAAAGCTAAATAAATTTTAATTTAAGCCTATAGATTAAAAGTACTGTGAAGGAAAAATTAAGTTAGTGTTAATGGGATTAGTAATTATAAAAAAATGTACCTTGTGTATCAGGGAGAATTAAATTAATTTGGTAAGTTCAATAATCTCGGAACAGGAAAAGTTAAAAGGTTAATAAAGTTTTTGTGGTATAAAAATTTTAAATAATAATTTAAAGGTGAAATGTCAGTTGAATTTTGTAATATCTAGTTCTTTGAGAAATAAATTTAATTTAGACTTTAATTTTAATTTTTATTAAAGTTTAAAAATAGGAGGGCTTAGCTTCTTATTTAATGAGATGAGTTAATAGTTTAATATTTAATTTATTTTTTTTATCTAGGCTTAAGAGTAGCCACGATAGTATAATGTTCTAATAAAAATATAATTGATTAAATATTTATGATTACTTTAGATTTTATCAAAGTATTAATGAAATTCTTTAATATTAAGAAAAAATGATTCTATTAGTAAAATATATTGTAAAATTGAAAAATAGATTAATTTTAAAATTTTAAACATAAAATAATATAGTAAAGGAACTCGGCAATTTTATTTCTTGCCTGTTTATCAAAAACATGTCTATTTGAAGGTATAGATAGTCTGGCCTGCTCACTGACAGAAGATTGTTTAAGAGCCGCGGTATTTTGACCGTGCAAAGGTAGCATAATCATTAGCTTTTTGATTGAAAGCTTGTATGAATGGTCGGACAAAGGGAAAGCTGTCTCTATTGTATAATTTGAAATTAACTTCTAAGTGAAAAGGCTTAGATTTTTTAGGGGGACGATAAGACCCTATAAAGCTTTACATGTGAATAGAATTTATTTAATTATAAAGTAAAGGTTTAATCTAATTAATATGTTTTGTTGGGGCGACATAAATATAATTTATATTAACTGTTTATAAAATAATACAATAATAAATGATTTTAATGTAGTTGATCCTTATTAAAGATTAAAAGACTAAGTTACTTTAGGGATAACAGCGTTATTTCTTTTGAGAGCCCATATCGAAAAAGAAGTTTGCGACCTCGATGTTGAATTAAAATATCTAAATAATGCAGCAGTTATTAAAGAAGGTCTGTTCGACCTTTAAATTTTTACATGATTTGAGTTCAGACCGGCGAAAGCCAGGTTGGTTTTTATCTCTTAAATGAGAATTTATTTTTTTAGTACGAAAGGATTGAAAAATAAAAATTATTTTTGAATTGATTACTATTTTGGCAGATTATATGCATTAGATTTAGGGTCTAACTAAATAGAGGTTTCTATAGATAGTTGAGCAATTAAAGCTAATTGTTTTGTGATAAGTCTTGTTCAGATTGTAAATTTTTTGATTTTAATTATTTGTGTGCTTATTGGAGTAGCTTTTGTAACTTTATTAGAACGTAAGATTTTAGGATTTATTCAAATTCGTAAGGGGCCTAATAAAGTAGGATTTATGGGACTTCTACAGCCTTTTTCAGATGCTGTTAAGTTGTTTACTAAGGAACAAACTATACCTACTATTTCTAATTTTTTGTCTTATTATTTATCTCCAGTTTTTAGTTTATTTTTGGCTTTGTTAGTGTGATTGGTTATACCTTATGAAATTGGTATTTTTAGATTTAATATAAGAGTTTTATTTTTTTTTTGTTGTTTAAGTCTTGGAGTTTATAGTACGATAGTAGCGGGATGGTCTTCTAATTGTAAGTATTCTTTATTAGGGAGACTGCGAGCTGTAGCTCAGACTATTTCCTATGAAGTAAGATTAGCTTTAATTTTATTATCTTTTATTATATTAGTAGGTGGGTTCAGTTTAGAGTTGTTTAATAAATATCAGGAAAATTGGTGATTTATAATTATTTCTATTCCTTTAAGGTTAGTTTGGTTTAGTTCTTGTTTAGCAGAAACAAATCGAACTCCTTTTGATTTTGCAGAAGGAGAATCTGAGTTAGTGTCTGGGTTTAATACAGAGTATAGAAGTGGGGGGTTTGCTTTAATTTTTATAGCAGAATATGCTAGGATTTTGTTTATAAGGGTGTTGTTTGTTATTATTTTTTTAGGTAGTAGTCCATGTTCAAGAATGTTTTACTTAAAAAGAGTTATAATTTCGTTTATATTTGTGTGGGTTCGAGGTACTCTTCCTCGATTTCGTTATGATAAATTAATACATTTAGCTTGAAAGAGGTTTTTACCTGTTTCGATTAATTATTTAATTTTTTTTGTGGGATTAAAAGCTTTATGCTTTAGATGAATTTAATCTTTAACTAAATTAGTATAATGTGCAGTTATTAAGGCAATATTCCTTTTTTTATATTTTCAAAATATATGTTTTTTATAAACTAAATAACTATTTGAGTATTTTATCCCATAGAATTAATATTAAAGGGTTCATAATAAAATAAAGGAAATACACTAGAGTTAGAATTTGGCCAATTAAAACATAAGGAGTTTCAACGGGACGGGCACCAATTCAAGTTAATAAAATTAAAATAGACACAAGTAATCAAAACATTATTTGGTTTAATGGGTAGAAAGTTAAACTTCGAAACTTTGATGCGTGTGTAAAAGGTAAAATTACTAAAATAGCAACAGAAGCTACTAAAGCAATAACTCCTCCTAATTTATTAGGAATAGATCGTAAAATAGCATAAGCAAAGAGAAAATATCACTCAGGTTGAATATGGGCGGGAGTTACTAAAGGATTTGCTGGGATAAAATTATCGGGGTCACCTAGTATGTAAGGATTTATTAGAGATAACAAAAGTAAAAAAGAAATTATAACAATAAATCCCACAATATCTTTAAAAGTAAAATAAGGGTGGAATGGAACCTTATCTAATTGCCTTGAAATACCTAGTGGGTTATTAGCTCCTGTTTGATGAAGAAACAAAATATGAACTATAGAAGCAGCAGCAATTAGAAAAGGTAAAACAAAATGAAATGTAAAAAATCGAGTTAAGGTGGCATTATCTACTGAGAAGCCACCCCAAATTCATTGCACTAGATCTGTTCCAATATATGGAATAGCTGAAAAAAGATTTGTAATTACGGTAGCGCCTCAAAAAGATATTTGTCCTCAAGGTAGCACATATCCTAAAAAAGCAGTAGCCATGGTCATAAATAAAATAATTACTCCTACTATTCATGCATGAAAGAGTACATAAGACCCATAAAAAATACCGCGGCCAATATGGAGATAAAGACAAATAAAAAAAAAAGAAGCACCATTGGCATGTATAGTTCGAAGGAGCCATCCATAATTAACATCTCGGCAAATATGTGCAACTCTTGAAAAAGCTAAGTCAATGTGAGCAGTATAATGTATAGCTAAAAATAATCCAGTGGAAATTTGAACAATTAAACATAACCCTAATAGTGAGCCAAAATTTCAAAATAAAGAAATGTTAGTTGGAAGGGGTATATCAATTAAAGCTCCATTAATAATTTTAAACAAGGGATGAGATTTACGTATAGGGGTAGTCATTAGTTTATTAGTCGTAAAGGTCCTTTAAATAAATTTGTAATTTTAACTACAACAATTAATGTTAAGAGAAGGTAAAAAATAATAAATAAAGTAAATATTATATTTGAGTTTCTATAAATTCATCTTGTAATTAAAGGAGTTGATAGATTTGTATTAATTGAAGATGTAGGTAAAGAAGAAAAATCTGTTAGTAGGATAGGATCTATAATTATGCAAACTAATAAAATTAACACTAAAATTAATAAAGAAATAAAGAAATAAATAAATGAAAAAGAAAAAGGTTCATTAGATGCTAAAGATGCAACATAAATAAATAATACTAATATTCCTCCCAAAAAAATTATAAACAAAATATAAGAAAATCAAAAAGAGTATAAGGATAGTCCTGTATTTAAAGAAATTCTTACAGTTTGAAGTAATAAAGTTAAACCTAGAGATAGTGGGTGATTCAGTCGTGTAAATAAAAAAGATAGTATAAGAATTGTAGGAATAATTAATAAAGTAATATCAGAGAGTAGTTTATAAAAATATTAGTTTTGGGAATTAAAGATAAAAGTAATTTTTTCTCTGAAGCTTTAAGAAATGATATTCATTATTGGCTTACAAGACCAAAGTTTTTTTTTAAACTATTAAAACAAATGACAAATCTTAGTTTTATAGTAGCTTGTTCATTTTTTATAATTTTTTGTGGGCTGTGGAGGTTTATAAAATATCACAAACATCTTTTAAATTCTTTATTAAGGTTGGAGTTTATAATACTAGGAATTTTTTGGTTATTAAGATTTCAATTATCAGGGGTAGGAGGTGATATTTATTTTTCTTTGTTTTTTTTAACACTAGCGGCCTGTGAGGGAGCTTTAGGATTATGCCTTCTAATTTTTGTAGTACGTAGCCACGGGAACGATCGATTTTCTAGGTTTAATTTATTAGAATGTTAAAATTGATTTTACCTTTAATTATATTGATAAAATATATAAGAGCTTACAGGGTAGTCCAAATTGGTTTATTAACTGTGAGATTTATAGTAGGGTTAGGAGGGTATCATGATTTTTATTTTTACAGTATTGGATTTGGATTAGGTATAGATAGAATTAGATATATTATAATTTTATTAAGAGTTTGAATTATATCTTTAGTTTTAATATCTAGTCAAAAAGTGAAGTATAGAAAAAATTTTTATGGTAGATTTATTGGGGTTAATCTTTTATTGGTGATTTGTCTTTTAATTACTTTTTCTGCAATAGAGTATATATTATTTTATATTAGGTTCGAGATGTCTTTAATTCCTACTTTAATTTTAATTTTGGGTTGAGGATACCAACCAGAACGAATTCAGGCAGGTATTTATATATTATTTTATACATTGTTGTTTTCTCTACCTTTACTAGGTTCTTTATTACTGGTTTTAAGTAAAAGAGGTAGGCTTGTAATTTTATTAAGGCAGCCTTTTATTTATGATAGTTATTTGGTAATAATTTGATATTTTATAACAGTAATGGCTTTTGTGGTAAAATTACCAATATATATACTTCACTTATGATTGCCTAAAGCTCATGTTGAAGCCCCAGTAGCTGGTTCAATAATTTTAGCAGGGGTTTTATTGAAATTAGGAGGGTATGGTCTTATTCGGGTTCTTGTTCTATTTCAGGAGATTGGCAAAGAAATATGTTGAATGTGGTTAAGATTAGGGTTAATTGGAGGGAGGTTAGTAAGTTTAATATGCTTACGTCAAGTGGATATAAAAGCTTTAATTGCTTATTCTTCTGTTGCTCATATAAGGTTGGTATTATGTGGTATTATAGGATTTAGGTGATGGGGTTTAAGAGGAGCATTAGTAGTTATAGTAGGCCATGGCCTTTGCTCTTCAGGATTATTCTGCTTAGCAAATATTGTTTATGAGCGGCTAGGAAGCCGAAGGTTGTTAATGAGAAAAGGATTACTATCTTTTATACCTAGGATAGGGTTATGGTGGTTTTTACTAAGTATTAGAAATATAGCAAGTCCTCCTTCTCTCAATTTACTAGGGGAAATTAATTTAATTATTAGGGTTGTAAGGTGGAGTAAAATAACTATGTTTGGTTTAATTTCTTTATCTTTTTTAAGAGCGAGGTACACTTTGTATATATATAGGTTAACCCAACATGGTTTATTTTTTAATAGTTTATATTCTTGTTGTTCTGGTAAAGTTCAAGAATATATAATTTTATTTTTACATTGAATACCTTTAAATGTTTTAATTTTAAATAGAAATTTATTATTAATTAATTCTTTAATTGATATATAAGCGTAAAGCGTTAAAGAATGATTTGAAAAATTAATTTACATGAAATTAGTATAATTAGGTTAGGATTAAGGTCAATAGTTTGTAGTATTAGGGGAATTTCACAATTAGTAAAGAATACTTCAAGTGTAGTTGAATGAGAAATTATAATATTAAACTCTTGTTCTATGGTGTTTACTTTAGTTTTAGATTGAGTTTCTTTATTATTTATAGGGTTTGTTTTATTAATTTCAAGAAGAGTAATATATTATAGGGGAAGATACATATCAGGAGATAAAAATTTTAATCGTTTTATATATTTAGTGTTAGCATTTGTTTTATCTATAATAATAATAATTTTAAGCCCTAATTTAATTAGTATTTTATTAGGCTGGGATGGGCTAGGGTTAGTATCTTATGCTCTTGTAATTTACTACCAAAATGAAAAGTCAGCTAATGCTGGGATACTAACAATTTTATCTAATCGAGTTGGAGACATTGCAATTTTATTAGGAATTGGGGTTATAATAAGGCTTGGTAGTTGAAATTTTTTTTTATATAGTATGTATATAGAAGACAGGTGATTAATGTTTAAAATAATATTAATTTTAGCTGCTATGACTAAAAGAGCTCAGATTCCTTTTTCTGCGTGACTACCAGCTGCTATAGCAGCTCCTACACCAGTGTCTGCTTTAGTACATTCTTCAACTTTAGTTACAGCGGGAGTGTATATTATAATTCGTTTTAGAGCTGCCTTAGAAGAGTCTAATAGACAGAAAATATTGTTAATTATTTCTTGTTTAACTATGTTTATAGCTGGATTAGGGGCTAATTTTGAATATGATTTAAAAAAAATTATTGCTTTATCTACATTAAGACAATTAGGAGTTATATTAAGAATTATTTCTTTAGGATATCCTGATTTAGCCTTTTTTCACTTGTTAAGACATGCTTTATTTAAAGCCTTATTATTTATGTGTGCGGGAGTTATTATTCATAATGTCAGGGACTATCAAGACATTCGTCACATAGGAGGGTTAATTCAGTTTATACCTATTACTATTTCTTTTTTTGTAGTTAGAAATTTAGCTTTATGTGGGTTTCCATTTTTAGCGGGATTTTATTCAAAAGATATAATTTTAGAAATTTCTTTTATAAGAGATACAAATTTAATTGTGTTTATGTTATTTGTGGTTTCAACAAGATTAACAGTTATATACACAATACGGTTGGTTTATTATAGTTTAAGAGGTAGATTTAATTTAATATCTTTAAGAAATATAAATGACGAAGATAAAATTATAACTAATTCTATAAGGGGTTTAGGTGTGGGAGCTGTAGTAGGAGGTAGTGGTTTATCTTGACTTATTTTTCCAGAGGTGTATATGATTTGTATAGATAGTTTAATAAAAAGATTAGTATTAATAATTAGAATTTTAGGAGGAGTTATTGGGTATTTAGTTAATATTTTAAGAGTTAATTATAATTTAAATAGATTAGGTTGGTATAAATTTGTAAGTATAGTTGGATCTATGTGATTTATACCTTTTTTAAGAACTAAAAATATTACAATAAATTCTTTTGTTGTGGGTAAAATTATTCAAAAAGTAGGAGATAAAGGTTGGTATGAGTATCATGGGGGTCAAGGGTTAAATAAAATTTTTAATGAAATATTTAAAATATTAAATAAATTCCAATTAAATAGATTAAAGATTTATATAAAAATATTTTTTGTTTCAGTTGTTATTGGTCTTTATGTTTTTATATAAAAAAAATTTATATAATTTATAAAGAATATTGCGCTGAAGTTGCAAAAGAGATATAACTATCTGTAAATATTATAGAATTTAAATAGTTTAAAAAAAACGTTAGTTTGTGGAACTAAATTTGTAAAGTATTACTTTAAGTAAAATAAATATTCGTTTTTAGAATTAATAAATTCAGTTTTACAATGAAAATGTAACGTGTTGTTTACACTATAAAAATTTAGAGACACAAACGGAATTTAACTGCTTGTATAAAAAGTTAGAAGCTTTTTATTTTACTTAATGCCTCCTGTCTTAATAAGAATAAAATTCAGTTTTATCATTAACAGTGATATGCCTCTAATTTGGCTTTTATTAATAATTAGAGGCATAAGCCAAAATTTAGGTCGAAACTAAGTGCAATAATTCGCTTTCTAATTAAAACTAGTTCAAAAGAACTCTTTATGAATGCAACTCACATGTCATTAATTGACTATAGTCTTTATTTACTTAGATCATTCCAAAGCTTCTTGCGACCATTCATAATAAAGACCTAGTAATAAAATTACCAAAAATAATATGGTTGTGGTTAAGTAAGAAAATAAATTAGTATAATTTAAAATAGAAGCAATAGGAAGAAGTAGGGTAATCTCTACGTCAAAAATTAAAAAAATTACAGCAATTAAAAAGAAACGCAGAGAAAACGGCAATCGAGCAGATCTTTTAGGGTCGAAGCCACACTCATAAGGAGAACTTTTTTCTCGGTCAATAATGGTTTTTTTTGATAACGTAGAAGCTAATACTATAACAAAAAGAGATAAGGTTAGTGTGATTAAAGATAAAATTATTAATAATATAATTATTTCTTCTAGAATAATCTAGACTTTTTGATTGGAAGTCAAATATACTTATTGTATTAAAGAAATAACCTCCTCATCAGTAGATAAAAATATAAAGAAATAATCAAACTACATCAACAAAATGCCAATATCAAGCAGCAGCCTCAAATCCTACATGGTGATCAGAAGAAAAATGGCAATTATAAAGCCGGATTAAACAAATAAGTAAAAAAGTTGTCCCAATAAGAACATGAAGACCATGGAAACCAGTGGCTACAAAGAAAGTGGAACCAAACACAGAATCTGCAATAGTAAAGGAAGCTTCAATGTATTCAAATCCTTGAAGAAGAGTAAAATAAATTCCTAATAGGACAGTTAATAATAAGCTTTGTAGAGCTTGAGAGTGATTTGATTCTATAATAGAATGGTGAGCTCAAGTAACTGTTGCCCCTGATGAGAGAAGAATAGTTGTATTGAGTAAGGGAATTTGGAAGGGGTTAAAAGGTTGAATTCCTAAAGGAGGTCAATATATACCAATCTCAATGTTAGGGGATAATCTACTATGAAAAAAGGCTCAGAAAAAAGAGAAAAAAAATAAGATTTCTGAGATAATAAACAAGATTATACCTCAACGTAAACCCTTTACTACTATTGTTGTATGAAGTCCTTGATATGTTCCTTCTCGAGTGATATCACGTCACCATTGAATTATGGTTAATAAAGTTGCTATGAGGCTAAGTATAAGAAGATTTATGTTATATTGGTGGAATCACTTAACAAGTCCAGTTGTTAATATTATAGCCCTAATAGATCCAGTTAAAGGTCAGGGACTTATATCTACTAAATGGTAAGGATGGTGTCTTTGAGATGATGACATTAGTTAATTTCTCCTGTGTACAAGGTTCTTAAAACAGCAAATACATATGATTGAATAATTGCAACAGCAGACTCTAAAATTAATAAAAGGATTTGACAAAAAATTAAAATTGATATAATTGATAAAGCTAATGAAGGCCCAGTTCCCCCTAATAAAGTTAAAAGTAAATGGCCGGCAATTATATTTGCAGCTAATCGAATAGCAAGAGTTCCTGGGCGAATTACATTTCTAATTGTTTCAATAATTACTATAAAAGGTATTAAAATAGATGGTGTCCCTTGTGGGACTAAGTGACTAAATATGTGTTGGGTGTGGTTTACTCACCCAAATAATATTAAAGTAAATCATAGAGGTAAAGATAAGGATATAGTTATAACTATGTGCCTTGATCTTGTAAATACATAAGGCATTAATCCTAAAAAATTATTAAATAAAATAAAGCTAAAAATAGAGATAAACAATATTGAAGCTCCCACGTGAGATATAGTTAAAAGAGCTTTAAATTCCTTATGTAAAGTTAAAATGATTTTACTTCATAAAAAAGATCACCGAGAGGGAGAGGCTCAATAAAGATAAGGGATGAATATTAATCCTAGAAAAGTTGAAATTCAATTAATAGAAAAATTAAAAATTCTTGAAGAAGGTTCAAAAATTGAAAAAAGGTTAGCTATAATTTTCAAGCTTTGTGTTTTAAAAAAGTATGAGAGGAAGCTGTTACAATTTTTTCAAAGGGTTTGATAAAATAATTAACAATTAAAAATAATAATAAACAAATATTGAAAAAGATAAATAAATAAAATCACAATAAAGGGGCTATTTGGGGCATTAAGGAGTATCTCTAAAAGATTATTTTAGCGTGACAAGCTAAGGTTATAAGTTAACTAACTACTTCCACCAGAAGTAGGCGTAATACTATAACAGGTTTAAAAGACCTGCACTTGCTTTCAGTCACCGGGTGAATCAGAATAAGATAAAGAAACTCAATTTAGGAAAGAGTCTGTAGATACCCTTTCAATTACAATTGGCATAAAGCTATGATTAGCACCACAAATCTCGGAACATTGTCCAAAAAAAAGGCCTGGACGAGTGATAAGAAAACTGGATTGATTAAGTCGCCCAGGAATAGCATCCGCTTTTACTCCTAAAGAAGGCACTGTTCATGAGTGAATAACGTCTGCAGCAGTAATAATAACTCGAATTTGGGTATTCAATGGGATAACAGTTCGGTTATCAACATCAAGTAATCGAAAAGATGAATCTACTATTTCGTTTGTAGGGGTTATATAAGAGTCAAATTCAACATTTAGAAAGTCTGAATATTCATATCTTCAATATCATTGGTGACCAATTGTTTTTAAAGTTATAGTTGGTCTATTCACCTCATCTAATAAATACAAAAGTCGAAGGGAAGGAAGGGCAATAAAAATTAAGATTACTGCCGGTAAGGCGGTTCAGATTAGTTCAATCGTTTGATTCTCTAATATAAATCGGTTAATATAAGAGTTTGTAGCAAGTGAAATTATTATATATCCTACAAAAGTAATAATTATAATTAAAATTAATATAATATGATCATGAAAAAAAATTAATTGTTCTATTAAAGGAGAAGCTCCATCTTGAAAGCCTAAATATGCTCAGGTTGCCATTAAAAATAAATTCTAAAAGAAGATTAAACTTCCTGGCAGGAGCTTAAATCCTGTACATCTATCTGTCATTTTAGAAATTAGTAATCAAAGGAATTTCTATATAAGAGTGATCAGCGGGAGGGTATAAATGACCTCACTCAATAGAAGTTGGTAGGAAAGGGGTGAATAATACTGGACGATTGGAAACTAATGACTCTCAAACAATAAATATAAATCCTAAGGCTGCTGTGAAAGAAATTATAGACCCTATAGAAGATACTACATTTCATGTTGTAAAAGCATCAGGATAGTCCGAATAGCGACGAGGTATACCATTTAACCCTAAAAAATGCTGAGGAAAAAAGGTTGTATTAACTCCAATAAATATAATAAAAAAATGAATTTTAAGTCATTTAGGGTTAAGAGATAAACCAGTAAAAAGGGGAAATCAGTGAGCGATTCCTCCAAAAATACCAAAAACAGCACCTATTGATAAAACATAATGAAAATGAGCTACTACATAGTAAGTGTCGTGTAAGATGATATCAAGAGAAGAATTTGCTAATACTACTCCTGTAAGTCCTCCTACAGTAAATAAAAAAATAAAACCAAGAGCCCATAGTAAAGAAGGGCTATAATTGATTTGAGTTCCATGAAGGGTCCTTAATCACCTAAAAATCTTGATACCTGTGGGCACTGCAATAATTATAGTGGCAGAGGTAAAATAGGCTCGTGTGTCTACATCTATACCAACAGTAAATATATGATGAGCTCAAACTACGAATCCTAAGATACCAATAGATAGTATAGCATAAATTATTCCCAAAGTGCCAAAAGATTCTTTTTTACCTGATTCTTGACTAACAATGTGTGAAATTATACCAAAAGCTGGTAAAATAAGAATATAGACTTCTGGGTGTCCGAAAAATCAGAAAAGGTGTTGGTAGAGAACAGGATCTCCTCCTCCTGCAGGATCAAAGAAAGAGGTATTTAGGTTTCGGTCTGTTAAAAGTATGGTGATCGCTCCTGCTAAAACAGGTAGTGATAGAAGTAATAAAATGGCAGTGATGAATACTGCTCAAACAAAAAGTGGTATTTGATCTAGACTTATACCGAAAGATCGTATATTAAATACGGTAGTCATAAAATTTACGGCTCCTAAAATAGAGGAAACCCCTGCTAAATGTAAAGAGAAAATTCCTATATCAACAGAAGCTCCAGCGTGAGCAATAGCAGCTGCTAAAGGGGGATACACAGTTCAACCAGTACCTACACCTCTTTCTACTATTCCTCTTATTAATAATAGTGTTAAAGAAGGAGGTAGTAATCAAAATCTTATGTTATTTATTCGAGGGAAAGCCATATCAGGAGCCCCTAGTATTAAAGGGACAAGTCAATTTCCTAATCCACCAATTATAATTGGTATCACTATAAAAAAAATTATAACGAAAGCGTGAGCTGTAACAACCACATTATAACTTTGATCGTTTCCAATAAGAGTTCCGGGCTGTCCAAGTTCAGCTCGAATAATTAATCTTAATGAAGTACCAACTATACCAGCTCAAGCTCCAAATATGAAATATAAAGTACCAATATCTTTATGATTTGTAGAAAATAATCACCGTTGCAT